TCCATTACTCTAGATGTGCTGGAAAAAAAGAGTAGATTATGTAATGATGAGACTAAAAAAGAATACTTGCCTAAAATAGATGATCCCTTTTTGAATGGTCCCTATCGCGGAAGGAGAAACATTTTTTTTTCTTCCTCAATCAGAAATGAAACTTCGATAAAAAATGACATCGAGAAAAGATGGATAAATAAGATCCAGGGTATACTTTTTACTACTGATTATGATTATGAAAAATTGGAAGAGAAAATAGATACATTTGATCAAAATTCATTATCAACAGAAAAAAAAAATGATTTATTTCCGTTTTCAAAAATGGAATTCAAAATCCAACAAGGAAGAATTGTCTTCGAAGATCAAATCAATATTTGCAAATTCATCTTCATCCAAAATGTCAATCCAGAGTCTAAAAGACTAAAAGAAATAAGTAAAAAAGTAAAAAGAGTAAGACAAAGCCTAAATAGAATAAGAGATAAGAAGAAATCCGACCTGCTCCTAAATATTTGATACCCTCTCCACCAAAGAAACCTATAAGTCCAAAAGCGTTGGGAATTCCATCAATTCCTCGTCGATCAAAAAAATGAGTTAGTTCAGCGAATCTTCTTAGACCCCCAGCCAAAGATATTTGATAAAAAAAATCTATGTAACCACGATTATATGACCAATCGTAAATGAGATTCATTATTCTTTCCCAAAGAGCTGTATTATTATTACCACCCTTAACCTTAACAAATGAATTTTCTAAGTTCAAGTTTTTGAAAGATGAATAAATGGGTTTATATAAAAAAAACGCTATAAATATACCAATAAAGGCTATACTGACCGAAAAAATTGCATTTATAAAAAATTCATACCAATCCATAGAATTATTTGGATTCGGATGTAAAAGATTTATAGACGGATTCAACAAATTTGATAATAGATCAAAATCTATTCCACTTTGATTATAAGGAATTCCTATAATTCCAACAAGACAAGTAAATAGTACTAATATAGACATGGAAAATAGCATAGTACTGTCCGATTCGGGGGGATAAAAAAACGTATTTTGAATTCCAAAACAAGGAATACTAATAAAAGGGCGTATCATTTTTTTTCCATTATCAAAAATTCGATAGGTTGTATTGAAAAAAAAAAAAATCCCTTTTTCAATATTATTTGTTGATAATAATAAAGAAAACTTGTTTTTTTTAATTTCTTTTCCCCATGGAGATATTGAATAGCAGGAACCACTTTTTTGACCACTATAATTCTTAAAATAAACGTTTAAATGCCCCTCAAACGTCAGTAAATAGATTCGAAACATATAAAATGCGGTTAATCCTGCTGTGAAACAAGCTATAATTGCAAAAACCGGAGAATATAACCAACTATCGTTAAGAATTTCATCTTTGGACCAAAAACAAGCGAGAGGTGGAATACCACAAAGAGAAAGCGTACCTATTAAAAAAGCAGTTTTTGTAATTGGTACATGCTTTTTCAACCCTCCCATAAGAACCATATTCTGACTTTTATCGGGAGAATATCCAACAATAGCTTCCATTGAATGAATAATAGATCCGGATCCTAAAAACAATAATGCTTTCGAATAAGCATGAGTAATCAAATGAAATAAAGCCGCGCGATACGATCCCATTCCTAAAGCTAACATCATATAACCCAGTTGGGACATCGTAGAATAAGCTAAACTTCTTTTAATATCTTTTTGAGCAAGGGATAAAGTAGCTCCGAATAGTAGTGTTACTATACCTATCAAAGCAATAAAATTCATTATATGAGGTATAATTCTAAAAAGAGGAAGGAGGCGAGCTACAAGAAAAATACCTGCTGCGACCATAGTAGCAGCATGTATAAGAGCCGAAATAGGAGTGGGACCTTCCATGGCATCAGGTAACCATACATGAAGAGGGAATTGAGAAGACTTGGCAACTGCACCTGTAAATAAAAACAAGGCACACAAAGTAATAAATAAAAAATTGACCTCATTATTATAAACTAATTTATTCAATATTTCGAATAAATCTCGAAATTCGAAACTACCCGTTATAGCATAAAGTCCCAAAATCCCTAATAATAAACCAAAATCGCCTACACGATTCGTTACAAAGGCTTTTTGACAAGCATTCGCCGCAATAGGTCGTGTGAACCAAAACCCTATTAATAGATAAGAACACATTCCAACTAATTCCCAAAAAATATAAATTTGTATCAAATTCACACTAGTAACTAATCCCAACATGGAAGTAGTGAAAAAACTCATATAAGAAAAAAATCTCAAATATCCCTGATCATGATACATATAATTGTCACTATAAAAAAGAACCAGAATTCCAACCGTACTAATTAATATTACCATAATCGAAGCAAGCGAATCTATTAAGTAACCGAAGTCTAAAGAAAAATCATTATTAATTGTCCAAGACCATACATATTGATAGATACAACTTTTATTTATTTGCTGAATAGATAGATAGACCGAAAGGAGCATAACGACATTTAGTAGAAAGATACTAGGAAAGAACCACATACGTCGAAGATTTTTTGTTGCCATTGGAAAAACGATAAGTCCAACTCCTATTAACATAGGAATGGGAAGTGGAATGAGAGGTATAATCCATGAATAGGGATATGTATAGTCCATAAAAAAACCTTTTATCTTTTATTCTTATTTTATTCTGAATTATTCTTTCTCAATTCCTTCGAATATTCAGAGGAAGAAGGAAGTTAGAATAAATAGGATTGGGCCGTGGAATCGAAAATGAAATCAAAAATTAACTAAAAAGACTAATACTATTTTTTCTTTATATTAATTTCTATTCTATATAAATTAATATTCTATATAAAATAGAAATTAATATATATATATTTTATTTGCTATATATCTTTTATGTATTTTATTTTCTATTTAGATTTTTCAAAATTGACTTTGCTTAGAATTTTAGTAAAAATTTGACTAATCAAAAAAATAATAAACTATTATTACTCTAAATAACTAACTATAAATAGTTATTTATACTAACTTATCTAAATAAATCTAAATAAATTAGCTAAGAAGATCTTTCTACTTTCGAAAGATATAAAACAAGTCAAATACCATTAGGTATTACGATAATTTATTCTATCTGTAGACGAAAGATTGATAATTCCATATAACAAATATACACAGAGTATTTTATACATTCCTTTTTTTTTTCATTAATATTAATCATATAAAACACATGGAATTTTTTTCGAATTGTCGAAAGGACTATTAGAATATCCGACACTTTTCTTTCGATACCTACTATGGATCAAACAAGGATTTCTTTTTTCAATTTTGATTCTATTTTGATACGGATATAAATATAAAACGACAAAAATAAACATAGATATATAAAAACTTCGTTATTTCTCTTTTGTGTCTTGTCAGATATTTAGTTGGATTGAATGAAATCAAGATTCAAAAAAAATTGAAAAATAAATGAGATTGTTTGAACAATAAATGTCTTTCACATTCAACTAGATAAAAAAAGAATTTTATTAAATTGATTTTTTCATGGCAGTTCCAAAAAAACGTACTTCTATATCAAAAAAACATATTCGTAAGAATATTTGGAAAATAAAGGCCTATTTTACAGCGTTTAAGGCTTTTTCATTAGCGAAATCTATTTCTACAGATAATTCAAAAAGTTTTTTTGTGCAACAATCCAATAATCAAACTTATAGTAAATAATCAAAAAATGGTACTTTTTTTATTATAGTCTTTCCCGATGGGGATTCTTATTTTCCCCATCAAACTACTTGAAATTCGAATAGCCATTTTACTAATTGAATTACTAAATAATAATTCAAATATTTTGGAATGTTTCAATATGGAGTAAAATGAAAAGAATTTTTTGTCATTAATTGAATTAACTTTTTGAATTTCAATCTCGACAACTAAATAAAAAAAACTTATTATTATTTCGAGTACGCCGCTATGGTGAAATCGGTAGACACGCTGCTCTTAGGAAGCAGTGCTAGAGCATCTCGGTTCGAGTCCGAGTGGCGGCAGGCTATCTTCGAAAAGAAAGACAATAAGTTCTATATATAATACATGCAATTCCAGATTGGATTCCGTATCATTTTTTATACTTTTTTTATTTGAGAATTTTTATGATATTTTCCACTTTAGAACATATATTAACTCATATATCATTTTCGATGGTTTCAATTGTAATTACAATTTTTTTGATAATTTTATCGGTTGATGAAATCGTAGGACTATATTATTCGTCAGAAAAAGGCATTATAGCTACTTTTTTCTGTATAACGGGATTATTAATCACTCGTTGGAATTATTCGGGGCATTTCCCATTAAGTGATTTATATGAATCACTCATTTTTCTTTCATGGAGTTTCTCCCTTATTTCTATCGTTCCATATTTTAAAAAACATATCAATTATTTAAGCGCAATAACCTCGCCAAGTACAATTTTTTTACAAGGCTTTACCACTTCAGGTCTTTTAACCGAAATACATCAATCTGTAATATTAGTACCCGCTCTTCAATCCCAGTGGTTAATGATGCACGTAAGTATGATGATATTGGGCTATGCAGCCCTTTTATGCGGATCATTATTAGCAGTAGCTCTTTTAGTCATTTCATTTCAAAAGATTTTTCAAAATTTCGTAAACGAGTCATTTTCATTTAACAAGATCCAATATATGGATGAAAAGCGGAATGTTTTAATAAACAACTTCTCTTGTTCTGCGAGAAATTATTACAGAGCTCAACTAATTCAACAATTAGATCAGTGGAGTTATCGTATTATTAGTCTAGGATTTATCTTTTTAAACATCGGGATTCTTTCAGGATCAATATGGGCTAATGAGGCATGGGGATCATATTGGAATTGGGACCCAAAAGAAACTTGGTCATTTATTACTTGGATCCTATTTGCAATTTATTTACATACTCGAACAAATAAAAAAAAGTTCAAAAGTCTAAATTGCGCGATTGTGGCTTCTATGGGCTTTGTTATAATTTGGATATGCTATTTTGGGGTCAATTTATTAGGAATAGGGTTACATAGTTATGGTTCCTTTAATTTTTATTAACATGAAATCAAATTGAAAAAGATTCCTACAAATAGAAACATAAAACATCTTCAAAAAAATGATAATAAAACCAAAATTTGAAATACTAAATTAGTAAATATTAAGTTAAAGAATATAAGAAAAAAACTCCATACTTCAGGGAAGATGTCGAGAACCATTTGAATCACTACACTAATTGATTCAAAAGGTTCTCATAAAAATCAATCCATCTAGTCACAATTTCAATTCATTTTGACTTTAGTTAATTTTGATTTTTAATTGCAAAATCAAAAAGAAAGAATAGGATTCTCAATTTTTTCTTGTTTTATTCATGAAAACTATCGATAAAAATATGTAGATAGAATAGCTTCGACCTTCTCAACTGAGAGTGAGAGAATGAAATCCGGATAAATACCAATACCTATTATTGGGAGAAGAATAGAGATTAAAATAAATAATTCTCTCGGCCCAGAATCCAAAAAATAAGAGTTTTGCGCATTCAAAATCTTGTATCCATAGAACATTTGACGTAACATCGATAATAAATAAAGAGGAGTTAATATCATTCCAATTGCCATTAGAAAAGTAATTAGTATTTTTGGAATTAAAAAATATTGTTGGCTGGTAATTATTCCAAAAAAGACTATCAATTCGGCAACAAAACCACTCATGCCGGGTAATGCAAGGGAAGCCATTGATAAGATACTGAACAGTGTGAATATTTTTGGAAATAAAATCGCCATTCCACCCATTTTGTCGAGATAAACAAGACGTATTCTATCATACGTCATTCCTGCCAAGAAAAAAAGAGCAGCACCAATAAATCCGTGAGAAATCATTTGTAAAAGGGCTCCATTGAGCCCCGTATCGGTTATCGCTCCAATTCCGATAATTATGAACCCCATATGAGATACGGAGGAATAGGCTATTCTTTTTTTTAAATTACGTTGACCGGGAGATGTTGAAGCTGCATAGATTATTTGTATTGCACCTACTATAATCAACCAGGGAGAAAATAGAGAATGAGCATGGGGGAATAATTGCATATTGATTCGAACCAAACCATATGCTCCCATTTTTAATAAAATTCCAGCTAGAAGCATACAAGTACTATAATGTGCCTCCCCGTGGGTGTCTGGTAACCATGTATGTAAGGGTATGATCGGTAATTTGACTGCAAAAGCAATAAAAAATCCAGTATAAAATAGTAGTTCTAGTGCTACAGGATACGATTGGTTAGCTAATATTTCAAAATTTAATGTTGGTTCATTGGAACCATATAAACCAATACCAAAAACGCCTATTAATAGAAAAATAGACCCCCCCGCAGTGTATAAAATGAATTTTGTAGCTGAATACAGACGTTTCCGTCCTCCCCATATCAATAGAAGTAAATAAACTGGAATTAATTCAAACTCCCACATGAGAAAAAAAAGTAAAAGATCGTGAGAAGAAAATGATCCTATTTGACCGCTGTACATTGCTAACATCAGGAAATGGAACAATCGGGAATCCCGAGTAACCGGCCAGGCTGCTAAAGTAGCTAAAGTGGTTATAAATCCCGTCAGTAAAATGGTTCCTATAGAAAGCCCATCTATTCCCAATCTCCAGTCAAAATCAAAAAAATTAATCCATTTATAATTCTCTGCTAGTTGATTTAATGGATCGGTCAATTGGAAATGATAACAGAATGTATAGGTCGTTAAAAGGAGTTCAAAAATAGAAATGGATAGAGTATACCACCTTATTACCTTATTTCCTCTATGAGGTATAAAGAAAATTAAGGAACCCGCTAATATTGGTAAAACTACAATTATTGTTAACCAAGGAAAATAATTCGTGGTAAAGACAAGATAGAATTAGACCCAAAAACCCGTTCTTTTTCGCGAACGGGTTTTTTGTCGGTAAAAAAAATCAATTGTATTTTAAAAAAATGGAAAATTCCGTTTGTTTAAGGTAATTTTTTCTGGAACTTATTATATTAATAAGCTAGACCCATGCTTCGAGTTGTTTCATGCCATAAATAAACCCTCACGCTCAAAAAATCCGTTGGGCAAGCGGATTCACATCTCTTACAACCAACACAGTCCTCCGTTCGTGGAGCAGAAGCAATTTGCTTAGCCTTACATCCATCCCAAGGGATCATTTCTAATACATCGGTTGGGCAGGCTCGGACACACTGAGTACATCCTATACATGTATCATAAATCTTTACTGAATGTGACATTGGATCTCTCATTTTTTGAATATCATAAATCTTCGATCTAGTAAACTTATATAAATCATATATTTATATACCAGATGAATCAATGATTTTATCATTATTTTAATAATCAATCGAATTATGGATCGCGACTCCTGGGTTGGCTAAGATACTTTGATTTCTTACATTTTTACATTTCGTATTAAATAATTGATGAATATTCGAATTTTGAATATAAAATAAATTAGTAGTACTTATTTATTCAATAAATTCGATTGATTGATACAAGTTGATTTTCTATTACGATAAATTGATGAAACAATAGCTAACCCAATAGCCGCTTCGGCTGCGGCAATAGCTATAACAAAAATAGAGAAAATATCTCCTTGTAATTGTCGACTATCAAACAAATCCGAAAATGTTATGAAATTTATATTAACTGCATTCAGGATAAGTTCCAGACACATAAGAGCCCTAACCATATTTCGACTCGTGATCAATCCATAGATACCAATAGAAAATAAATAGGCACTCAAAACAAGTGCATGTTCGAGTATCATTGATCAGCTCCTTATCAATTTTGAGTCATTTCTTCATGAACAATAAACCAAGGCTTTCGCTTGACTATAATAGAACAAGTAGAAAAAAAAAAGAATATATTCTTTTTTTCTTGGAAAAAAGAAAAAGATTGATATTGAAATAGAATTCAAAAATGAAAGCTAAATGCATTTTATAAGAGCGATAAAATTTCAATTTTGATTGTTCTTAATAGTTAGAAAGATTTTTCATTGACGGGCAACAGCAATTGCACCTATCAAAGCAACTAAAAGAATTATTGAAATGAGTTCAAATGGAAGAAAAAAATCCGTTGATAAATGAATTCCAATTTGTTGACTATTCCCTATCAAATCTTGTTCAATAATCTGGTTTGATTTTGTCGTCCAAATAATTCCGTACCAAGACGTATTGAGAATCGTGGTAATTAGGGAGATGAAAATACTTGTACAAACCAACGAAGTAATCCCATTCCCAACAGTCCAAAGGTCGAAATCTTTATAATATTCTGAACCATTCATGAACATGACAGCAAATAAAATTAAAACGTTTATAGCTCCGACGTAAATAAGGAGCTGTGCAGCCGCTACAAAATGAGAGTTTGATAAAATATAAAATAAAGATATGCAAACAAGAACCAATCCCAATGCAAAAGCCGAATAAATTGGATTGGTAAGTAATACCACTCCTAGACCTCCTAATAGAAGCCCTGATCCCAGAAAAACTAAAAGAAAATCATGTATTGGTCCAGGCAAATCCATTCTATATACAAGATAAAAAAATTGAAATGTTTTTCATGATTTTTTTGACCTGACCAGGAAATTTTTTCTTTTTTTATGATATGCTCCTAATTGAATTCAATTAGAATGGAATGGGGTTTCGAATGGATTTGAATTACGTCTAGGTCCAATTACTATACCAATATCTTGTTCCCCCTTACGTCAAACCAAGTAGAAAAGTTAGCTGGAAACTATTTCTAAATAAATATAGAGATTATTAAATTCTATTTTCAATCCAAATTGATTTGCACTTCTCACTAACTAATCAATAATTAATTGCAATTTCGAGTTCTATTGAGCAAAAAAAAAATAAGGAACGATTCCTTTCAATTAGATAAAAGTGAACCTGACTCTACATTACTATATTAATTAGTAATTACTCTTTACTCATGAAATGCATTTTTTATTTGAGGATAATTCAAAATTGTTCGAATTGTATAATCGTTAATTACTGACATCGGTAACCGACCTAATGCGATTTGATTATAATTCAATTCGTGACGATCATAAGCGGAAAGCTCATATTCTTCAGTCATTGATAAACAATTTGTTGGACAATACTCAACGCAATTTCCACAAAATATACAAATTCCGAAATCAATACTGTAATTAAGCAAGCGTTTTTTTCGCATACCGGTTTCCAATTTCCAATCAACAACGGGTAGATCTATAGGACATACACGAACACATACTTCACAAGCTATGCATTTATCAAATTCAAAATGGATTCGTCCGCGGAAACGCTCCGATGTAATTAATTTTTCATAAGGATATTGAATAGTTACGGGTAAACGATTTGTATGGGATAAGGTAATGATGAATCCTTGACCAATGTACCTTGACGCCCGTATTGCTTGTTGGCCATAATTCATGAACCCAGTTACCATCGCGAACATATTGGAAAGATCTATGAATAATCTTATGTTTGTTTCTTTCTCTTGTTTGATGCGAAGTGAGAAATATAGAATATCATATTCTTTTTTCGTTTAGAGTGAAAGGAGTTGGGAAGAGGTTGTTAATAATAAATTACCGAGAGAAATGGGTAAAAGAAATTTCCATCCAAGATTTAATAGTTGGTCCATTCTTAGTCTCGGTAAAGTCCATCTTGTTGTGATAAAAATGAACACGAACAAATAAGTTTTAGCTAAAGTAATAAAAATACCAATTGTTATTCTAAAGACCTTACCTACTTTATTTATTTCAACTCGATCAGAAAAAAATACGGACGGAATAAAGATATTCCAACCACCCAAGTACAGAATTGTTACAAATAACGACGAAATTAATAGATTGAGATAGGAAGCAACATAAAATAATCCAAATTTGATACCCGAATATTCGGTTTGATAACCTGCTACTAATTCTTCCTCTGCTTCGGGTAAATCAAAAGGCAATCTCTCACATTCTGCTAGGGAAGAAATTAGAAAAATGATAAACCCTATAGGTTGACGCCACAAATTCCATCCTAAAAACCCATATTTGGATTGCGTCTCAACTATATCAACTGTACTTGAACTATTAGATAATAATAGTCGGTGATAACATCACTGTCCTCATCGCTAGTCCAGAACCGTACATGAGATTTTCACCTCATACGGCTCCTTGACGGCCATCAAGAAATCTAAGGACCGAGTTGATATTTTTTATCGTGATAGATTTTATTTGGGGTTCAAATAGAGATAGAATCAACACCCGCCGGAAGTCCAAAATTAGACCGATGGAATTCTGTATGCCAGAATGATATAGATATAATAATTCAAAAAGCACTTATGAATTAATCTCGTCCTTTAATAATTTGAATTTTTCTTTGTTGAGTAATAACTTTTTAATAAAATACTCAATATCAATAGCCATCCTTTTTTTTTTATTTTTATTAAAAAAATCAGAGATTAGATGAATGTCTTAATAATGACAGGCTATTTCGTGATCTCTATGAATTTTCCTTCCTATTCTTCTTTCAAAGAGGGAGTTCAAAACAAGAAAGGATTATTTCGTTTCGGATAGTCGTTTTTAAATCTGTGAGTAGGAGTATACTCTGGATTGCAATCGTGAGGAGTACTGCTTAATTATTTCTACAAATTTAAAGCCCTAATTATTGTTCTTTTTATGTTATCCAAAGAATTTCGTTTTCAAAATTGACATAAAAATTTCTATTACTAATCCTTTATGTATTTTTGTGTTCCTAACCATCCACTCATTTTTGTCGAACCCTCCGTTCTAGTAATACATAGAAAGAATAGTCAAAACTATATACGGTTGATCTTTTGAGCCCGCTTCAAGCCAGGATGACTAATCACTAATCAACCAACATGGGGTAAAAAAAAGTCTTACTTATATTGAATATTGAATTTACTTTATTTTTCGTTCTTGTACTTAGGAGATGAGACTCAATCTTTTTACTGCTAATTTAGAAGCTGTTTTTTTTTCACTCATATAACTATCTGATTTAGTTAATTTAACCTGAATGATGAATAAAAAAGTGAAGATACCTATTCAACTTCTTTACTTACAAAAAAGAATTAAAGAAAAGGTTATAACGACCCGCACGTAGAGATATTGATAACACACAAAGAGTCAACGGTATTTCATAACTAATCGATTGAGCGGCGGCTCGTAGACCACCTAAAAAGGAATATTTGTTGTTTGATCCATATCCTGACATAAGAAGTCCAATTGGAATAATACTTGAAAAGGCAATCCATAAAAAAACACCGATATTGAGATCGGATAAAACAAGGTGATAGCTAAAAGGAATTACTGAATAACTTACGAAAATGGATAGAACTGCTATGGATGGTCCGATAATGAATAAACGACCATCTCCTCTAGATGGAAGAAGGTTTTCTTTGAAAATAAGTTTTGTTCCATCTGCTAACGCTTGAAGAATTCCCAACGGCCCGGCGTATTCCGGTCCAATACGTTGTTGTATTCCGGCGGATATTTCTCTTTCTAACCACACAATTACGAGTACACCTATTGTGATTCCCAATACAAGAATCAAAATAGGTAAAAGCATCCCTATGATCCCATAGATCTCTTTTAAAGATTCTAATCTAGAAAAAGAGTGGATATCTTGTATTTCTCTTGTATCAATTATCATTTCAACGATCAACTTCTCCCATAATGATATCTATGCTACCTAGTATTGTCATAATATCCGCCAATTTCATTCTTTTAACTAACTGAGGAAGAATTTGCAAATTGATAAAACCGGGGGGACGAATTTTCCATCTCCAAGGAAAACCACTCTGATCCCCTATTAAATAAATTCCCAACTCCCCTTTTGGGGCTTCAACTCTTACATAAAGCTCTTGCTTCGGTAATTCAAAAGTAGGAGAGGTTTTTTTACTAATGAAGCGGTAGTCAAAATCATTCCATTCTGGATCCCGTTCTCTATCAAAGCAACGTATTTCTAAATTCTCATAAGGACCGCCTGGAATTCCTTCGAGGGCCTGTTGAACAATTTTGATAGATTCCTTCATTTCACTGATTCGGACTAAATAACGCGCTAATGAATCTCCTTCTTTTTGCCAATTGATTTCCCAATCGAATTCGTCATAACATTCATAATGATCGACTTTACGAAGATCCCATTGAATTCCACAAGCTCGTAACATCGGTCCGGATAAACCCCAATTTATTGCTTCTTCTGCACCAATAATACCTACACCCTCAACTCGTTCTAAAAAAATGGGATTTCGCGTAATAAGTTTTTGGTATTCAGAAACAGCGGTTAAAAAATAATCACAGAAATCGAAACATTTATCTATCCATCCATAAGGGAGATCGGCCCCTACTCCTCCGATACGAAAATAATTGTGCATCATTCTCATACCGGTGGCAGCTTCAAATAGATCATATACTAATTCTCTTTCTCTGAAAATATAGAAAAAGGGAGTCTGCGCACCAATATCTGCCATAAAGGGGCCAAGCCATAACAGATGAGAAGCTATACGACTCAATTCTAACATAATCACTCTGATATAACTGGCTCTTTTAGGTACTTGAATATTCACCATCTGCTCTGGTCCATTTACGGTTATTGCTTCTGTAAACATAGTAGCTAAATAATCCCAACGTGTTACATAAGGCAAATATTGTATAACTGTTCGGTTTTCGGCAATTTTTTCCATCCCTCTGTGAAGATAACCCAATATTGGCTCACAATCAATAACATCTTCGCCATCTAGAGTAAGAATAAGACGAAGAACGCCATGCATTGATGGGTGATGAGGTCCCATATTGACTATCATATGTTCTTTTCTTTTAGTTGTTACATTCATAGTTTATTCCTCGATTCATTCTTTTATGAACTGCTTAAAACGAAAAGAAGTTCGTCTAAATTCTAGATAAAAAAAATTCAATAAAATAAACAATTTTCATTGTTTTTTAAATGAAAAAATTAACGCGTTTTTGATTCCCGAATATCCAGTTGATTCATTAATTCTTTATAAGAAACTTTTTTTGTATTTGACAAATAAGACAACAGCCGTTGTCGTTTTCCTAAGATTTTCCGTAGACCCCGCTGCGATAAATAGTCTTTTCTGTGAAATTCCAAATGGGAAGTAAGCCTTCTTATTTTATTGGTGAAATGAAAGACTTGAAATTCAATAGATCCCCGATTTTCTTCTTCTGAAATAACTGAAATAACTTTATTTTTTACCATAAGATAAAATCTACTCTTTTTTCCTTTTTCAAATTGAAAAATCCATTTAACCGATCAGTAAAAATAAAATAATCCTATTCATTTTCTCATTTTAATTAAGTATAAGTAAAAAAAAAATAGATATTTACACAGATAAAAGAGAACATCTTTTTGACCTATTCCTATTTGATCTAATCGAATATCTAATTATTTATCTAATAGATATGGATAGAATTAGTATTGATTTAGCGTATTGGAATGGAAATGTAAGACAATGAATGTGTACAACCCCCGGTTTCATATAATAAATACAGACCTGGAAAATATATATGAGATGGGAAATGTATCATTCACGAATTTTCAACGGGGGATACATATATATCCTTAACAGACTAAAACAGCTTCCATTAGTGGTATCAAACCAATATCGATTCATACAAGATAAATCCTCTACTCGGTAAGTAGGCCAAAGAAAGGATTTTAATTGAATTAGTTCAATTTTATTCCTATAAAAATTTTGAAAAATTGGATCATAGTTTTTTATGTTATTGCAAAATGCTGAATTGTTCGAAATAAGATTTCTATTCCTAGAATTGAAACAAATTCGAATTCTTAATTCCCTACGCCATTTAGTGGAAAAAATGTGTTCAGGAATAACTAAATCATAATCGCGATTTTCAGTTAGTCTTTGATTTGGATGTCTTACAATAAAATTATTGTAATTGTTTCGATCAATATAGTGTTTTTCTCGATAACTTTGATTAAGTTGGTGCTTACTCTTATGAACCAATGAAACATTTAGAGTTTGATACATCAAGAATTGACTGTCGTTTTTTATAGACAAACGCACAGGTTCGATAATTAATATTCTTTTTTTCATCAATTCTCTAAGAGTTAAATCTTTTTGAATCATCAGAATATCTAGACTTATTTCTCCCTTTTGTATAGAGGATAGAGCAATTTCTTTTGAATTTACCAATCTAAGCAGGAGACAATATACTTTAATATTATTTGTTATTTTTTGATTTAAAAAATTATTCCATCTCAATTGAAAACGTAAATACCTTTTTAAGAAAAAATCAAGTTCTGTTTCCGTGTTGCTCTTATATTGCTTTCTCTTTCGACGTTTTTTCCTATCTGAGCCTGCAGCTGAAGAATCTTCTTCAATATCTTTTTCTTGAGTTGAGAAAATTGATTCAAATTCAAGAGTTTCTTTATTTTGTATATTTAATTCAACATTATTTTTACTTGGGGATTCTTTTTTGTCTTGATTCTTATTTTCTAATTTAATAGATTTCGATTTATTTTCATCGGATAATTTGGATAATTTAAAAGGATTATCTTTTTGATTTTGAGTGATGTTTTTATTTTCACTAACAGTTTCATTTAAATTGAAAAGAAGTTCTTTGGTCGGGATTATCCAGGGGTTCATTTTATATGTATTATAAAGAAGCACAAATTCGTCAAAGAACCAAAGTTTTAGATTCGAAATCGAACGACTTAGTATTTCTTCATTCATTCCCATCCAATCAAAAAGGCTTTTTTTTTTTTTTGAAATCTTGATTTTTTTATTTTTATCAATTTGAAGATAAAGATAAACAAGGTCTTTTTTATCAATTTTACCAATTATTGGATAATTATTGACTTTAGCGTTAGTATTTGTACTATTATTGAAGTTGATATTGGTATCGATAATGATCCAGGAATGAATATCCCCTTTCTTTCTAAAGCACAAATAGAGAATTTTCCAATCAAAATATTTTTTATCTGGAAATTGATCCAGATTCATATTTTTGTTCTGTCCGAAATAATTATATATATAATTATATATAGGGATAATACGCTCTGACATATCAACTAAGGTACTTTTCTTTATGTTGTATATATTGGAATTATAACAATTTTCTTGCGGATTATTTATCCATAATGGTGATACAGAAATATAGGAATCCTTTCTATCGTCATAATTAATGGATTGATATGAGAAAAGTGCATATTTATAGTATTTTTGAAAGTTAATAGTATATTTTTTTTCATTGGAGAATGAATTCGATTCAAACTTAATGAATTTTTTGTAAAAAATGAATTGGTCTTTTTCATCTGAATGACTTTTTTGAAAATCTTTATTTTCAGTCATAATAGATCTTTGATTCACTCTATTTCGCCATTTGTGTGGTACTAATCGATACCATTGAATCTGTGATAATTCATATTGATAATACTTACTTAAATTTAAAGAGTTTTTCCATTCAACAAGTGTGTAATTAAAAAGATTTTTATGCCCTAATTCCAAATGAAGTATTCCTTCTGTTTCGAAATAATCCTTTATTTCTTTCTTAAGAAAAAGAGATGTTTCCTTATATTGAAGAAGATCTCTATACAAGCTGAAAATTTCAGTTTTATATATTTGGTAAAATACATACGCTTGTGAAAAGTAGGATAAGTTGCTCCAATTTTTTGAATTCTTTTTAGTAATATCAAAAAACCGTTTTTTAAGAGTCCCAATAATGGGAATAGCACTTGTTTTATTCATTTTTTCTTTATTAATTTCATTATTGGAAATCAATTTATCAAATTCGTTTTTTGATAATTCAAAAAGTTGTGTAGTGATTCTCGGACTATTCTTATGAATGATACATAAAAATACTTTTATGTATATCTTTTGAATAAAATGAATAAAAAAATGGATTCTCAAATAGGATTTTCGTATTAATCGTACATTTCTTTTTTTTAATTTCGTCAAACTTTTTTTTATTGATACTAATAATTTATTCAGAGAATTACAATTACTATTTCTGTCATTAGTTAGAAACTCGTTCTTATTGTCTTTTTTATTTTGTATTTTTTTTATCCGATGCATGATTGTGTTTGTTCTATCCGGCAGATCTTTCATTTTTGTTTCGGTAAATGAAAAATCTTTCAAATCCATAGATTGAATGGGAAGGGATGATTCAGAAATCATTTGATTAGAAATTCTCCTATCTTTTTCTTTTTTAGTTTCATTTAATTCCGATATTTCTTTAAATCCAACTAAAAAATTTGGTTTTTTTTTTGAAAGTTCTTTTATCATTCCTTTAATAAATAGAATATTTTTCCGAAGCCATTTTTGGCTTTCTTTTGAAAGGTTTATACCTCGAAATAATTTTTTTTTTTCTTTTAAAAAAATTCGTATCACAAAAAAAGACTTTTTTTTCCATTTTCGAATTATTTTTTTCATTTCTTTGAAAATGGGGTTAAAAAACGACTGTCGCTTTCGGGGAGAACCAAAAGGAAGGTCAGTTTCCATTCCCCAAACTGTTAAAAAACAAAAATCATTTTTTTTTTTTCGTGGATCTTTTTGTTTTTGAAGAGATTGTACCTTAGATTTGTGCCAAGGTTTAAAGAAAAAGGGAAATAGTATTTTTATTTGAATACCATCTCTTAACCAGTTTTTTGGAAATTCGGTTTCTGATAATGGAACACCATTATAGGTGCATTTAATCTGCATTTCTTTCTTCCAATCCTTAAAGTCCTCTGACCATTCTGGAAATTGAAATACTAGCATACGTATTGTATTTTTAACTACTATCAATGATAGTAATAGAATATATTTTCTAAGAAAAGATTGGATTACTAATAATGATCCTCTTATTATTTGAGCAAATAGAATGCTATCCCATGCTTCTGCTATTTCTATTCGTACTTTTTCTTGTCTTTTGTATTCTTCTTTTTTTTCTTTCTCCTTTTGTTTTTTCTCATTTTCTTTTGCCCTTTCTTGTGTATAATCTAGAATTCTTAATTCTAATTGTGTTGTTTTTTTCCATTTTTTGAAAATGAATTTTTGTATTTGAGAGATGTCAAAAGAGAAAGGGGGGTTGTCTCTTCTCTCCAAAAAAAGAGGGGAATGCAAATTTGCTTGAAAAAACGACTTGATGTTTGTCTTATGTCTTTGGGCACGCATGGAACCTTTGATGATGTCTCTACGGAAATCGGATTGTTGGGAATAACGTATCAAAGCCATTTCGTCTCTTTCATCCGGATTATTATTGCTTTTTTTATTTTTATTAATATCATTATTTTCATTCAAGATAACTACACGTTTGGCTTTTCTTGACCGAATCGCATGATTCTCGGCTACATTTTCTTCATTTTCTCTCTCTTGTTGTTCCAAATCATCGATTAATTTGTATGACCATCTTTTTACTTTTTTACTTATTTCTTTTAGTCTTTTAGACTCTGGATTGACATTTTGGATGAAGATGAATTTGCAAATATTGATTTGAT